ATAGCTATTACCTTGACACCAAAGAAGAGTTCGACCCAATGCTTTATTTCTGTCCTAGTTGATCCTGATTCGACATTAGAAGTATATTGATTGTTCCCCAATAACCGAATACTTTTTTCTGTAAATACTGCATATTTGATTCCATCCATAAATCCATTTTCTTCCCTATGAGTTCCAGTATCGATAAGAATTCTAGTTCTTACTGTTCATATGTTATGGTATGAATATACCATACCAATTCGCTATGTATGGATGATGAGATTCCATTGATACAGAGTCAATTCCAATAGACTTATTGAATGTTCCCATTGGCGTGCATCCAGCAGGAATTGAACCTACGAATTTGCCAATTATGAGTTGGGCGCTTTAACCATTCAGCCATGGATGCTTAACAGGGATCATCGTACATCGTGAATAACCAAATTCCAATTGAAATGAAATCTTTAGGAGGAATCAATGAAACGACATCAATTCAAATCCTGGATATTCGAATTGAGAGAGATATTGAGAGAGATCAAGAATTCTCACTATTTCTTAGATTCATGGATCAAATTCGATTCAGTGGGATCTTTCACTCACATTTTTTTCCACCAAGAACGTTTTATGAAACTCTTTGACCCCCGAATTTGGAGTATCCTACTTTCACGTGATTCACAGGGTGCAACAAGCAATCGATATTTCACGATCAAAGGTTTAGTACTGCTTGTAGTAGTGGTCCTTCTATCTCGTATTAACAATCGAAAGATGGTCGAAAGAAAAAATCTCTATTTGATGGGGCTTCTTCCTATACCTATGAATTCCATTGGACCCAGAAAGGAGACATTGGAAGAATCTTTTTGGTCTTCCAATAGAAATAGGTTTATTGTTTCGCTCCTGTATCTTCCAAAAGGGAAAAAGATTTCTGAGAGTTGTTTCATGGATCCGCAAGAGAGTACTTGGGTTATCCCAATAAAGAAAAAGCGTATCATGCCTGAATCTAACCGGGGTTCGCGGTGGTGGAGGAACCGGATCGGAAAAAAGAGGGATTCTAGTTGTCAGATATCTAATGAAACCGTAGCTGGAATTGAGATCTCATTCAAAGAGAAAGATAGCAAATATCTGGAGTTTCTTTTTTTATCCTATACGGATGATCCGATCCGCAAGGACCATGATTGGGAATTGTTTGATCGTCTTTCTCCGAGGAAGAAACGAAACATAATCAACTTGAATTCGGGACAGCTATTCGAAATCTTAGGGAAAGACTTGATTTGTTATCTCATGTCTGCTTTTCGTGAAAAAAGACCAATTCAGGGGGAGAGTTTCTTCAAACAACAAGGAGCTGGGGCAACTATGCAATCCAATGATATTGAGCATGTTTCTCATCTCTTCTCGAGAAACAAGTGGGGTCTTTCTTTGCAAAATTGTGCTCAATTTCATATGTGGCAATTCCGCCAAGATCTCTTCGTTAGTTGGGGGAAGAATGAGCACGAATCGGATTTTTTGAGGAACGTCTCGAGAGAGAATTGGATTTGGTTAGACAATGTGTGGTTGGTAAACAAGGATCGGTTTTTTAGCAAGGTACGGAATGTATTGTCAAATATTCAATATGATTCCACAAGATCTATTTTCGTTCAAGTAACGGATTCTAGCCAATGGAAAGGATCTTCTTCTGATCAATCCAGAGATCATTTCGATTCCGTTAGAAATGAGAATTCAGAATATCACACATTGATCGATCAAACAGAGATTCAGCAACTAAAAGAGAGATCGATTCTTTGGGATCCTTCCTTTCTTCAAACGGAACGAACAGAGATAGAATCAGATCGATTCCCGAAATGCCTTTTTGGATCTTCCTGGCTATTCACAGAACCTGAGAAGCGGATGAATAATCATCTGCTTCCGGAAGAAATCGAAGGATTTCTTGGGAATCCTACAAGATCAATTCGTTCTTTTTTCTCTGACAGATGGTCAGAACTTCATCTGGGTTCGAATCCTACTGAGAGGTCCACTAGAGATCATAAATTGTTGAAGAAAAAACAAGATGTTTCTTTTGTCCCTTCCAGGCGAGCGGAAAAGAAAGAAATGGTTGATATATTCAAGATAATTACGTATTTACAAGATACCGTCTCAATTCATCCTTCGGAACCATATCACATCCCGAATCTGGTTCCGAAGGATGAACCGGATATGGACAGTTCCAATAAGATTTCATTCTTGAACAAAAATCCATTTTTTGATTTCTTTCATCTATTCCATGACCGGAACAAAGGGGGATACGCGTTACGCCACGATTTTTTTGAATCAGAAGAGAGATTCCCAGAAATGGCGGATCTATTCACTCTATCAATAACCGAGCCGGATCTGGTGTTTCATAGGGGATTTGCCTTTTCTATTGATTCCTACGGGTTGCATCAAAAAAGATTCTTGAATGAGGTATTCAACTCCAGAGATGAATCGAAAAAGAAATTGGTTCTACCTCCTTTTTTTTATGAGGAGAATGAATCTTTTTCTCGAAGGATCAGAAAAAAATCGGTCCGGATCTACTGCGGGAATGAGTTGGAAGATCCCAAACTAAAAACAGCGGTATTTGCTAGCAACAACATAATGGAGGCAGTCAATCAATATAGATTGATCCGAAATCTCCAATATTATGGGTACATAAGAAATGTATCGAATCGATTCTTTTTAATGAATAGATCCGATCGCAACTTCGAATATGGAATTCAAAGGGATCAAATAGGAAATGATACTCTGAATCATATAACTATAATGAAATATACGATCAACCAACATTTATCGAATTTGAAAAAGAGTCAGAAGAAATGGTTTGATCCTCTTATTTCTCGAACTGAGAGATCCATGAATCAGGATCCTGATGCATATAGATACAAAGGGTCCGATGGGAGCAAGAATTTCCAGGAACATTTGGAACATTTCGTTTCTGAACAGAAGAATCCTTTTCAAGTAGTGCAAGTAGTGTTCGATCAATTACGTATTCATCAATATTCGATTGATTGGTCCGAGGCTATCGACAAAGAAGATTTGTCTAAGTCACTTCGTTTCTTTTTGTCCAAGTCACTTCTCTTTTTGTCCAAGTCACTTCTCTTTTTGTCCAAGTCACTTCGTTTCTTTTTGTCCAAGTCACTTCCCTTTTTCTTTGTGAGTATCGGGAATATCCCCATTCATAGGTCCGAGATCCACATCTATGAATTGAAAGGTCCGAATGATCAACTCTGCAATCAGTTGTTAGAATCCATAGGTGTTCAAATCGTTCATTTGAAGAAATTGAAACCCTTCTTATTGGATGATCATGATACTTCCCAAAGACCAAAATTCTTGATCAATGGAGGAACAATATTACCATTTTTGTTCAAAAAGATACCAAAGCGGGTGATTGACTCATTCCATACTAGAAAGAATCGCAGTAAATCCTTTGATAACACGGATTCCTATTTCTCAATGATATCCCACGATCGAGACAATTGGCTGAATCCCGTGAAACCATTTCATAGAAGTTCATTGATATCTTCTTTTTATAAAGCAAATCGACTTCGATTCTTGAATGATCCACATCACTTCTGGTTCTATTGTAACAAAAGATTCCCCTTTGATGTGGAAAAGACCCGTATCAAGAATTATGATCTTACATATGGACAATTCCTCAATATCTTGTCCATTCGCAACAAAATCTTTTCTTTGTGCGTCGGTAAAAAAGGATCTCTTTTTTTGGAGAGAGAGACTCTTTCACCAATCGAGTCACAGGTATCTGACATCTTCATACCTAACGATTTCCCACAAAGTGGTGATGAAACGTATAACTTGTACAAATTGTACAAATCTTTCCATTTTCCAATTCGATCCGATCCATTCGTTCGTGGAGCTATTTACTCGATCGCAGACATTTCTGCAACACCTCTAACAGAGGAACAAATAGTCAATTTGGAAAAAACTTATTGTCAGCCTCTTTCAGATATGAATCTATCTGATTCAGAAGGGAATAACTTGCATCAGTATCTCAGTTTCAATTCAAACATGGGTTTGATTCACACTCCATGTTCTGAGAAGTATTTACCATCCGGAAAGAGGAAAAAACGGAGTCTTTGTCTAAAGAAATGCGTTGAGAAAGGGCAGATGTATAGAACCTTTCAACGAGATAGTGCTTTTTCAAATCTCTCAAAATGGAATCTGTTCCAAACATATATGCCATGGTTCCTTACTTCGACAGGGTGCAAATATCTCAATTTCACCCTTTTAGATACTCTTTCAGACCCATTGCCGATACTGAGTAGTAGTCAAAAATTTGTATCCATTTTTCATGATATGATGCATGGATCAGATATATCACGGCCAATTCCTCAGAAGATTCTTCCACAATGGACTCTGATAAGTGAGATTTCGAGTCAATGTTTACAGAATCTTCTTCTGTCCGAAGAAATGATTCATCGAAATAATGAGTCACCCGTTCCATTGATATGGGCACATCTGAGATCAACAAATGCTCGGGAGTTCCTCTATTCCATCTTTTTCCTTCTTCTTGTTGCTGGATATCTCGTTCGTATACATCTTCTCTTTGTTTCCCGAGCCTCTAGTGAGTTACAGACAGAGTTAGAAAAGATCAAATCTTTGATGATTCCATCATACATGATGGAATTTCGAAAACTTCTGGATAGGTATCCTACATCTGAACTGAATCCTTTCTGGTTAAAGAATCTCTTTCTAGTTGTTCTGGAACAATTAGGAGATTCTCTGGAAGAAATACGGGGTTCTGCTTCTGGTGGCAACATGCTATTGGGTGGTGGTCCCGCTTATGGGGTCAAATCAATACGTTCTAAGAAGAAAGATTGGAAGATCAATCTCATCGATCTTGTAAGTATCATACCAAATCCCATCAATCGAATCATTTTTTCGAGAAATACGAGACATCTAAGTCGTACAAGTAAAGAGATCTATTCATTGATAAGAAAAAGAAAAAACGTGAATGGTGATTGGATTGATGAGAAAATAGAATTCTGGGTCGCGAACAGTGATTCGATTGATGATGAAGAAAGAGAATTCTTGGTTCAGTTCTCCACCTTAACGACAGAAAAAAGGATTGATCAAATTCTATTGAGTCTGACTCATAGTGATCATTTATCAAAGAATGACTCTGGTTATCAAATGATTGAACAACCGGGATCAATTTCCTTACGATACTTAGTTGACATTCATCAAAAGGATCTAATGAATTATGAGTTCAATAGATCCTGTTTAGCAGAAAGACGGATATTCCTTGCTCATTATCATACAATCACTTATTCACAAACCTTGTGTGGGGCTAATATTTTTCATTCCCCATCTCCTCATGGAAAACCCTTTTCGCTCCGCTTAGCCCTATCCCCTTCTAGAGGTATTTTAGTGATAGGTTCTATAGGAACTGGACGATCCTGTTTGGTCAAATACCTAGCGACAAACTCCTATGTTCCTTTCATTACGGTATTTCCGAACAAGTTCCTGGATGACAAGCCTAAAGGTTATCCTATTGATGATATCGATGATATCGATGATATCGATGATATCGATGATATCGATGATATCGATGATATTGATGATAGTGACGATATTGATGATAGTAATGATGACCTTGATATTAATACGGAGCTGCTAACTATGTATATGACGACGAAAATAGACCGATTTGATATCACCCTTCAATTCGAATTAGCAAAAGCAATGTCTCCTTGCATAATATGGATTCCAAACATTCATGATCTGCATGTGAATGAGTCGAATTACTTATCCCTCGATCTATTAGAGAACTATCTCTCCAGGGATTGTGAAAGATGTTCCACTGGAAAGATTCTTGTTATTGCTTCGACTCATATTCCCCAAAAAGTGGATCCCGCTCTAATAGCTCCAAAGAAATTCAATACATGCATTAAGATACGAAGGCTTCTTCTTCCACAACAACGAAAGCACTTTTTCATTCTTTCATATACTAGAGGATTTCACTTGGAAAAGAAGATGTTCCATACTAACGGATTCGGGTCCATAACCATGGGTTCCAATGCGCGAGATCTTGTAGCACTTATCAATGAGGCCCTATCAATTAGTATTACACAGAAGAAATCCATTATAGAAACTAATACAATTAGATCAGCTCTTCATAGAAAAACTTGGGATTTTCGATCCCAGATAAGATCGGTTCAGGATCATGGGATCCTTTTCTATCAGATAGGAAGGGCTGTTACACAAAATGTACTTCTAAGTAATTGCCCCATAGATCCTATATCTATCTATATGAAGAAGAAATCATGTAAGGGAGGGGATTCTTATTTGTACAAATGGTACTTCGAACTTGGAACGAGCATGAAGAAATTAACGATACTTCTTTATCTTTTGAGTTGTTCTGCCGGATCGGTCGCTCAAGATCTTTGGTCTTCATCCAGACACGATGAAAAAAATTGGATCACTTCTTATGGATTCGTCGAGAACGATTCTGATCTAGTTCATGGCCTATTACTATTATTACTATTAGAAGTAGAAGGCGCTCTGGCTCTGGCGGGATCCTCACGGACAGAAAAATCTTGCAGTCAGTTTGATAATAATCGAGTGACATTACTTCTTCGGTCCGAACCAAGGAATCAGTTAGATATGATGCAAAATGGATCTTGTTCTATCGTTGATCAGAGATTTCTATATGAAAAATACGAATCGGAGTTTGAAGAAGGGGAAGGGGCCCTCGATCCGCAACAGATAGAGGAGGATTTATTCAATCACATAGTTTGGGCTCCTAGAATATGGCGATTTGATTGTATCGAAAGGCCCACTGAATTGGGATTTCCCTATTGGACTGGGTCATTTCGGGGCAAATGGATCATTTATCATAAAGAGGATGAGCTTAAAGAGAATGATTCGGAGTTCTTGCAGAGTGGAACCATGCAGTACCAGACACGAGATAGATCTTCCAAAGAACAAGGCTTTTTTCGAACAAGCCAATTCATTTGGGACCCTGCGGATCCATCCTTTCCCCTATTCAAAGATCAGCCCTCTGTCTCTGTGTTTTCACGTCGAGAATTCTTTGCAGATGAAGATATGTCAAAGGGGCTCATTGCTTCCCAAACAAATCCTCCTACATCTATATATAAACGCTGGTTCATCAAGAATACGCAAGAAAAGCACTTCGAATTGTTGATTCATCGCCAGAGATGGTTTAGAACCAATAGTTCATTATCTAATGGATCTTTCCGTTCTAATACTCTATCCGAGAGTTATCAGTATTTATCAAATCTGTTCCTATCTAACGGAACGCTATTGGATCAAATGACAAAGACATTGTTGAGAAAGAGATGGCTTTTCCCGGATGAAATGAAACATTTGATTCATGTAACAGGAGAAAGATTCCCCATTCCTTAGCCGTAAAGATATGTGCCCATGAAAAGGGGATTAAGTGGAACAGAATTGGCCGGATGGTAGAGTCGTGGAAACACTTGTTTCTTCCATCTTTTTGGCCTTAGCTCCATGGAATAATATGCTACTGCTGAA